CCAATCATGGTCCTTGCGGATCGGATCATCCGTATAGGATAAAAAAAGAAACTCCAGATATTTGCTATCTTTCTCTTTGAATGAGATCTCAATTCCAGCTACGGTTTCATTAGATATCTGACAACTAGAATCCCTCTTTTTTCCGATCCGGTTCCTCCACCACCGCGAACCCCGGTTAGATTCAGGCATGATACGCTTTTTATTTCTTGGGAGAACCCAAGTACTCTCTTGCGGATCCATGAAACAACTCTCAGAAATCTTTTTCCCTTTTGGAAGATACAGGAGCGAAACAATCAACCTATTTCTATTGGAAGACCAAAAAGATTCTTCCAATGTCTCCTTTCTGGGTCCAATGGAATTCATAGGTATAGGAAGAAGCCCCATCAAATAGAGATTTTTTCTTTCGACCATCTTTCGATTGTTAATACGAGATATAAGGACCACTACTACAAGCAGTACTACACCTTTGATCGTGAAATATCGATTGCTTGTTGCACCCTGTGAATCACGTGAAAGTAGGATACTCCAAATTCGGGGGTCAAAGAGTTTCATAAAACGTTCTTGGTGGAAAAAAATGTGAGTGAAAGATCCCACTGAATCGAATTTGATCCATGAATCTAAGAAATAGTGAGAATTCTTGATCTCTCTCAATATCTCTCTCAATTCGAATATCCAGGATTTGAATTGATGTCGTTTCATTGATTCCTCCTAAAGATTTCATTTCAATTGGAATTTGGTTATTCACGATGTACGATGATCCCTGTTAAGCATCCATGGCTGAATGGTTAAAGCGCCCAACTCATAATTGGCAAATTCGTAGGTTCAATTCCTGCTGGATGCACGCCAATGGGAACATTCAATAAGTCTATTGGAATTGGCTCTGTATCAATGGAATCTCATCATCCATACATAGCGAATTGGTATGGTATATTCATACCATAACATATGAACAGTAAGAACTAGAATTCTTATCGATACTGGAACTCATAGGGAAGAAAATGGATTTATGGATGGAATCAAATATGCAGTATTTACAGAAAAAAGTATTCGGTTATTGGGGAACAATCAATATACTTCTAATGTCGAATCAGGATCAACTAGGACAGAAATAAAGCATTGGGTCGAACTCTTCTTTGGTGTCAAGGTAATAGCTATGAATAGTCATCGACTCCCGGGAAAGGGTAGAAGGATGGGACCTATTATGGGACATACAATGCATTACAGACGTATGATCATTACGCTTCAACCGGGTTATTCTATTCCACCTCTTATAGAGAAAAGAACTTAAAGCAAAAGACTTAATAACACGGCAATACATTTATACAAAACTTCTACCCCGAGCACACGCAATGGAGCCGTAGACAGTCAAGTGAAATCCAATCCACGAAATAATTTGATCTATGGACAGCATCGTTGTGGTAAAGGTCGTAATGCCAGAGGGATCATTACCGCAGGGCATAGAGGGGGAGGTCATAAGCGTCTATACCGTAAAATCGACTTTCGACGGAATGAAAAAGAGATATCTGGTAGAATCGTAACCATAGAATACGACCCTAATCGAAATGCATACATTTGTCTCATACACTATGGGGATGGTGAGAAGAGATATATTTTACATCCCAGAGGGGCTATAATTGGAGATACCATTGTTTCTGGTACAGAAGTTCCTATATCAATGGGAAATGCCCTACCTTTGAGTGCGGTTTGAACTATTGATTTACGTAATTGGAAGTAACCAATTAGGTTTACGACGAAACCTAGAAATCGATCACTGATCCAATTGGAGTACCTCTACGGGATAGACCTCAACAGAAAACTGTTGAGTAACGGCAGCAAGTGATTGAGTTCAGTAGTTCCTCATAGAAAATTATTGACTCTAGAGATATGGTAATATGGAGAAGACAAAATTGTTTGAAGCGCGCACAGAACCGGAAGCGCCCCTTGTTTCAAAGAGAGGAGGACGGGTTATTCACATTTCATTTGATGGTCAGAGGCGAATTGAAAGCTAAGCAGTGGTAATTAGAAAGACCCCCCGGGGAAAAATAGAGATGTCTCCTACGTTACCCGTAATATGTGGAAGTATCGACGTAATTTCATAGAGTCATCCGGTCTGAATGCTACATGAAGAACATAAGCCAGATGACGGAACGGGGAGACCTAGGATGTAGAAGATCATAACATGAGTGATTCGGCAGATTTGGATTCCTATATATCCACTCATGTGGTACTTCATCATACGATTCATATAAGATCCATCTGTCTAGATATCATCATATACATCTAGAAAGCCGTATGCTTTGGAAGAAGCTTGTACAGTTTGGGAAGGGGTTTTTATTGATAAAAAAGAAGAATCTACTTCAACCGATATGCCCTTAGGCACGGCCATACATAACATAGAAATCACACTTGGAAAGGGTGGACAATTAGCTAGAGCAGCAGGCGCTGTAGCGAAACTGATTGCAAAAGAGGGTAAATCGGCCACATTAAGATTACCATCTGGGGAGGTCCGTTTGATATCCAAAAACTGCTTAGCAACAGTCGGACAAGTGGGTAATGTTGGGGCGAACCAAAAAAGTTTGGGTAGAGCCGGATCTAAGTGTTGGCTAGGTAAGCGTCCTGTAGTAAGAGGAGTAGTTATGAACCCTGTAGACCATCCCCATGGGGGCGGTGAAGGGAGAGCCCCAATTGGTAGAAAAAAACCCACAACCCCTTGGGGTTATCCTGCGCTTGGAAGAAGAAGTAGGAAAAGGAACAAATATAGTGATAGTTTTATTCTTCGTCGCCGTAAATAGGAACATTGAAAATCGAATTTTTGGAATTGGAAATAATGTGATGGGCGAACGACGGGAATTGAACCCGCGCATGGTGGATTCACAATCCACTGCCTTGATCCACTTGGCTACATCCGCCCCTTCCCTTATCTAGCTAAAGGATTTTCTCTTTTTTCCATTCATCATTATACTTCAGATTAAGATCGAGATATTGGACATAGAATGCCAATTTCAAAAATGTAAAAAAAGGAGTAATCAGCCGTGACACGTTCACTAAAAAAAAACCCTTTTGTAGCTAATCATTTATCGGGAAGAATTGAAAAACTCAACAGGAGGGAGGAGAAAGAAATCATAGTGACTTGGTCTCGGGCATCTACCATTATACCCACAATGATTGGCCATACAATCGCTATTCATAATGGAAAGGAACATTTACCTATTTATATCACAGATCGTATGGTCGGTCACAAATTGGGAGAATTCGCACCTACTCTCACTTTCGTGAGACACGCGAGAAACGATAATAAATCTCGTCGTTAGTCGTTCTACTAAGTATTCATGTGAAAAGCCTTATCTTAATAGTATTTAGACTTAAGAGTCTTTATCTTATAGTAAGAGTATAGGTCTATTTCTTTTCTTTTTATAGTAGACTAATATACTAAGACTTAGACTTTTCTGACTTATCTTATACTATACTTCAC